AATATGAGATCCTGTAAAAAAATGAGTATTTTTCGCAAATTTCTAGCCTAAAGGAGCATATTTGTTTCTTTTAAGATTAAATAAAAAAGTACAATTTATTTTGTACATTTCAACTTGAATTAGGGATTCCGCGTACAAATAAAAGCGGCCAGTCATTAAGTACATATACACATCTGGTTATATATGTATTACCATTATATATTAGAAATAATAAAGAAGGAGGAGAATTAAAAATGCGAGATCTAAAAACATATCTCTCCGTGGCACCGGTAGTAAGTACTCTATGGTTCGGATCTTTAGCAGGTTTATTGATAGAGATCAATCGTTTTTTTCCGGATGCGTTGATATTCCCCTTTTTTTAATTCTTGTTATTGATATGGTAGGGGGGGGGAAAGGATTAGAGATAGAATCAAATATCTGTAACTAATCCCTTCCCTTTTTTTTTTCGAATATATATTCGAAAAAAAAAAAAGGGGGGGGGGGTTCCCCTCGTTGAAACTAGTAACTCGGGCCAGGCTCAAATTTTAATAAAATTAATAAAAAATAGAGTGAAATGTGATGGTTGGGGCAACAATATCATACAAGATACTTTAATAAAAAAATAAAAATGAAATGCTGTTCGGCAATTTTAAATTCTAAATCTAATAATATAGCTCGAAATCGTTATATTACTTAATTTATTACTATATTGTTATTTTTACAATATTGATTTATATTGATTTATTGCAACGAAATCTTTCTTTCATAATTAGATTTCGAGTTACCTGTTTTTTTTGTTCCTTTCTTCTTCCTCATTTCGGATCGGAAAATTAAAGAATTGAATGAATCAAAAACCAAAGGAGGCTCATGGCCAAGGGTAAAGATGTCCGAGTAACGGTGATTTTGGAATGTACCAGTTGTGTTCGAAATCGTGTTAATAAGGAATCAACGGGCATTTCCAGATATATTACTCAAAAGAATCGACATAATACGCCTAGTCGATTGGAATTGAAAAAATTCTGTCCCTGTTGTTACAAACATACGATTCACGGGGAGATAAAGAAATAGATCGAACCGGGCGCTCGTGTGTCAGTTTTCCGTTCCAAGGAAGATTAAAAATGACATATTAGATATATCTAATATATATTAATATAAATATAAACAAACCAAATCCTATTTCGATCAGATCAACTGTGATGGATAATTAAGAAATAGGATTCGGGTCTTTTCTTTAGGATAAGGAATAAACAAACCATGGATAAATCCAAGCGAATCTTTCTGAAATCCAAGCGATCTTTTCGTAGGCGTTTGCCTCCGATCCAATCGGGGGATCGAATTGATTATAGAAACATGAGTTTAATTAGTCGATTTATTAGCGAACAAGGAAAAATATTATCTAGACGAGTGAATCGATTGACCTTAAAACAACAACGATTAATTACTATTGCTATAAAACAAGCTCGTATTTTATCTCCGTTACCTTTTCTTAATAATGAGAAACAATTTGAAAGAAGCGAGTCAACCACTAGAACTCCGGTTCTTCGAACCAGAAAAAAATAGGATGACTCTTGAATTGAATCAAAAAAATTCCAATCCAAACTCAAATGTGGATTGACGCTATTTTTTCTAAAAATAGGAAATCCAGATTTGATTGTCGTGTCGTTTGAAAAAAAAAAAATAGGGGAAGTATAAGAAATACTTTTTATTGAACGTGTTTCTTCATTTTCATTTTGATGACGATTTCATATTTTATTATACTAATTTCTACTCTACCTTCCCAGAGTTCATTTTCCAGGGAACTCCGTTTAAACCATTCCAACGGATTCCTTTCAATCTCTTTATTTTATGATCTCATTGGAAATCATATAAAGACAACTCTTATTTAATATAGCTATTTGGGCAAGTATTTTACGATTAAGAAGCAACTGTTTCTTGTACAGATTGTTTATTAATCTACTATAACTAAAGTATACTTTATTGTCTCGAATTACTGCATTTATACGAGTGATCCACAAACGACGAAAATCTCTCTTTTGTCTACTCCTATCCCTATGAGCCGAAACCAAAGCTCTTATTTTCTGTTGAGTAATAGTCCGAGTAAGTCTTGAATGAGCCCCGCGAAAACTTGATGCAAATAAACGGATTTTTGTTCTACGTCTTCGAGCTATATACCCTCGTTTAATTCTGGTCATTGAATAAATGAAACTTTGATGAATAACTAATTGATTTCCTTTCTTTCAGTTATTCCCTTCCCGTGTCCTAGTCTATTAATAACAAAACGGATTCTTCCAATGTATAAAATAAAAATTCCAATGGCTTTTGCTACTCTAACCTTCCCGACCACGATTTTTTTTAGGCATTTCGCCTAGAAATAAAATAGAAATAAAAATTGTATTGATACTAGGTATCAAAAACACATAGTAAATAAAAAGTAATAAATAAAAATAGATTCTAGTGGGTTCCATCGTTTCTATGGTTACTTCTTAAACGGCGAGGTCCTCTCTATACACCGGAGCCCTTCCTTCATTTAATGAATGTTATTGTTAACTTGTACAGTTCACATCCTTTGGCTCTACCAAAAATTATCTAGTACTAGGTCTTTCACAACGAGATCTATTTATACAGTAACGGTATTTAACTATGAAGATTTGCTGAGTAGCTGACCCTATTAGTCCGTTCTTGCAAGAATAAGGCCTAAAATTTTGACTTTTTAAAATAAGATTTCCCCTGCTTAATGAATACCATTTGCTATCAATGGGGAATCCTTTCTCATCTTAAATTTTAAATTGAGGTGATTGGATTTGCACCAACGGGAACCATACATTTGATACCCCAATCGAAGGATAGATCTTTTTTTTTTAAGTTATTGAATATTCAATGGAGTTCGTCCATTCTATCCTACTCACTGGTACGGATTGGTGATACTGGATCAATTGTTTTCTTTCTTTTATCCTAGTTCACGGTCTGAACGAGTCGCACATACACCCTAGTACATGTTCCTCGTCGCTGAGGACATCCTCCAAGAGCGGGGGATTTCGTGACATTTCTGATTGGCTGTCTTGTGTTTCTAATAAGTTGTTTAATAGTTGGCATGTTGAATCATATAGATATAATGGGCTGGTTTAGATCGATCTTAACCGGATCCTTAGAAATTCTTTTTTTTCTATATTATAAATTTCTATATTAAGAAATTTATAAATAGATATAAATAGAATAGTAATAGATATAAATAGAATAGTAAATTCGGTAAGAAGATAAAATATCAAATCACGAATTCATGTGAAATCCTGTTCTTTTTTATTCAGTCGCTACAAGATCAACAATTCCATGAGCTTGGGCTTCTGTTGCTGACATAAAAACATCTCTTTCCATGTCTTCGGATACAACCCATAAGGGTTTGCTTGTCCTTTGGGCATAAACCCTTGTGATGGTTTCGCGCAGCTTCAGCAGCTCTTCCGCTTCCAAGACAAATTCTCCCGTCTGTGCCTCATAAAAAGAACTAGCGGGTTGATGGATCATTACCCTGATGATATAATCTATGATATAACATAAAAAATGTTTCTTCTATACTCGCATGATGAAAGTGAAAGGTGAGTAGATAAAGACTAATCAAAAAAGATATAATTGAACAACCGTACAGGCATTTTTTGCGCATTGCATACGGCTCTATAATGGAATTTACTTTTACCTTACTTACATTGAAGAAACAGAAAATAAATGATAGAGTCTATCAGACTCAGGTTGGTAAATAATCCAATAACCACCCTTTCTTTTGTAGTAGTTCAAAAATACTATAAAAATACTATGATGGTTCCGTTGCTTTATATATTTATTTCGTCTGTTATTTAGCAATCCCAAAGTTTCTTTTTTTTTCAAATAAAAAAACAAGATTTATTTTTCTATTCTTTTATAACCTAAATATTGTTAGCCCCCTGGTGTGAAAACAAAAAAGTTTGTGACGCTGAAATAGGCCTCCCGACGGATTGACTAAACTCGAAAATGCCTTTTTATCTCATACTACTCTTTCGATACGTAATCTAACGGTTTAAATAAAAAACATTTCTCATATCGAATTCGAAGTGCCATGCTATTATTACTTAAATATTCATATAGAGCGAAGGCATAGTTTTCTTTTTTCTCTCAAATCAAATAAAAAACTCATTGGCGCCGAGCGTGAGGGAATGCTAGACGTTTGGTAATTTCCCCTCCGACAAGAATAAAAGATCCCATCGAAGCGGCTAATCCCATGCATATTGTCTGGATATCTGGTCGCACAAATTGCATAGTATCATAAATAGCTACTCCGGGTATTACCCACCCGCCAGGAGAGTTTATAAACAAATAAAGATCTTTGGTATCATCCTCTATGCTGAGATATACCATAAGACCAATAAGTTGATTCGAGATCTCGCTATCAACCCCTTGGCCTAAAAAAAGTAATCTTTCTCGATAAAGTCGGTTGATTGGGATAAAATGGTATCCCTTATAAACCGTACATGCACCTTTTGATGCATACGGTTCAACAAAAATCATGAAAAAAGAGAATCAATGTGTAGATTCTAGCTTTTTTTTTCATAACAGGTTTTTTAACTTATAACTTACTAACTTAATAAAAATATAACTTAATAAAAATATAAAAATAAAATAGATAAAATGGACTTTTCTTTCATTTTTCACGAAAGATAAGTTTTGGCCTGTTTTGTTTATCTAAAAAAAATTGCTAAGCTTATCTGACTAACTTCTCATTGATGTATTGTTTCATCGAGATACAATTTTGATCGCGATGTAATTTTCTTGTTCCTGACTGGGCTTCTTCAATTTTTTTAGGTTTATGCTCTACTCCGCGTAAAGATCCGCCCGATTTGGATTTGTACATATAGGACAAATGCCCCAATACCACGTCCTTTTGCTACGACTTCCCTATTTTTTTTTTTTTTTTATTCATTTCATGTCTTCCAACAAATATTCAACGCATTCATCATATTACTCGATTGATTAACATCACTTTTATTTCTAAATATATAAATAAATCGAAATAACTAAAATATGATATAAATATGATATTAAGTCGTAATCATAAATATATTAAATATATTTATTACCAATTGTTTTTTTTCTAAACGGAGCCTGGATACTTCATTTAATTGGTCTAACCAAGCCAACCATAAATTATTCTAATTGATAATATTAATCCGTATACCCTCCCTAAAAAATGGATCTAATTGCACTTCACGCTCCAAATTTTTGATAATTGAATCAATCTTTCTCGGGCGAAAGAGGGAATATCTCGATCGGGGAAGATAACGGGGAAATACCGTATGCCCAATATATCTGACAAGTCGCACTATACGTCAATCCACAATGCATCTTCCTCTCCAGGACTTCGAAAGGGTACTCTTGGAACACCAATAGGCATTAAATAAAAGAAAAATTAAGTACTATATCTCACTTTGATGTGAAAGCGTAACAGTGGGTTTAGTGGCCTAATGCTATTGATTTTATTATCCCATTTTATCCATAGATTGACTAAGTTCATAAAATAAAAAAAAAAAGAAGACAAAATGAATTAAGGAAAATTCTTCCAAATGAGTCCTTTGAATGATGAACAAATATATATAGATTCACCCATATAAAATGGTATCAACCCCTTACCATTGCGTATTGTTACTTATCGGGTATAGAATAGATCTGCTTCTTTTTGTTCCTACGAACAAAAAAGTTTCATTATTACTAAAAGTAATTATTACGCAAAGCATCAAACAAATATTAATGCTTTCCCCGAGAGAATCCCCTAAAAAAGGGAGTCCATAGCATAGCTTTTTCCAATGCAATAAAGTTACATTGTGTCTATTTTTCGTTGATAAAGGGGTATTTCCATGGGTTTGCCTTGGTATCGTGTTCATACCGTCGTATTGAATGATCCGGGTCGTTTGATTGCTGTCCATATAATGCATACAGCTCTGGTTGCTGGTTGGGCCGGTTCGATGGCTCTATACGAATTAGCCGTTTTTGATCCCTCTGATCCTGTTCTTGATCCAATGTGGAGACAGGGTATGTTCGTTATACCCTTCATGACTCGTTTAGGAATAACGAATTCGTGGGGCGGTTGGAGTATTACAGGAGGGACTGTAACGAATCCGGGTATTTGGAGTTACGAAGGTGTGGCCGGGGCACATATTGTGTTTTCTGGCTTGTGTTTTTTGGCAGCTATCTGGCATTGGGTCTATTGGGATCTAGAAATATTTACTGATGAACGTACAGGAAAACCCTCTTTGGATTTGCCTAAAATCTTTGGAATTCATTTATTTCTCTCAGGGGTGGCTTGCTTTGGTTTTGGTGCATTTCATGTAACAGGATTGTATGGCCCTGGAATATGGGTGTCCGATCCTTATGGATTAACTGGAAGGGTACAGGCCGTAAATCCAGCGTGGGGTGTGGAAGGTTTTGATCCTTTTGTTCCGGGAGGAATCGCTTCTCACCATATTGCAGCAGGGACCTTAGGCATATTGGCAGGCCTATTTCATCTTAGTGTTCGTCCGCCCCAACGCCTATACAAAGGATTACGTATGGGAAATATTGAAACCGTCCTTTCCAGTAGTATTGCTGCTGTCTTTTTTGCAGCTTTTGTAGTTGCTGGAACTATGTGGTATGGTTCAGCAACTACCCCGATTGAATTGTTTGGTCCGACGCGCTATCAATGGGATCAAGGATACTTCCAACAAGAAATATATCGAAGAATTGGTGCTGGCTTAGCCGAAAATCAAAGTTTATCTGAAGCTTGGTCTAAAATTCCTGAAAAACTAGCTTTTTATGATTACATCGGCAATAATCCGGCAAAAGGGGGATTATTCAGAGCGGGTTCAATGGACAACGGGGATGGAATAGCTGTTGGGTGGTTAGGACATCCTATTTTTAGAGATAAAGAGGGGCATGAACTTTTTGTACGTCGTATGCCGACGTTTTTTGAAACATTTCCAGTTGTTTTGGTCGATGGGGACGGAATTGTTAGAGCTGATGTTCCTTTTAGACGGGCAGAATCAAAATATAGTGTCGAACAAGTAGGTGTAACTGTTGAGTTCTATGGCGGCGAACTAAATGGAGTCAGTTATAGTGACCCTGCTACTGTGAAAAAATATGCTAGACGTGCTCAATTGGGTGAAATTTTTGAATTAGACCGTGCTACTTTGAAATCCGATGGTGTTTTTCGTAGCAGTCCAAGGGGTTGGTTTACCTTTGGGCATGCTTCGTTTGCTTTGCTCTTCTTTTTCGGACACATTTGGCATGGTGCTAGAACCCTGTTTAGAGATGTTTTTGCTGGTATTGATCCAGATTTAGATGCTCAAGTGGAATTTGGGGCATTCCAAAAACTTGGAGATCCAACTACAAGAAGACAGGGGGTTTGATACATATTGCTTTGTTACCTTTCGTTTTTATTTTATTTGACTGACTGTAGGGTTGGGGTACTGGATAAATCTTGATTTGACATTTGGCTTTTTCTTTGACTTTTGTTCTTTCTTTATCCGGGAGACGATCCAAAATAAACAGCTATGGAAGCTATAATTGTAAACCACGATCGAATCTATGGAAGCATTGGTTTATACATTCCTTTTAGTCTCAACTCTAGGAATAATTTTTTTCGCTATCTTTTTTCGCGAACCGCCTAAAATTTCAACTAAAAAGTAAAATGGTGAAATGATTTTTCATTATCTCAATTGAAAATAATGATCCTCCCAATAGTGGGAGGATCGTTACTTCGACTAGTCCCCGTGTTCCTCGAATGGATCTCTTAGTTGTTGAGAGGGTTGCCCAAACGCAGTATATAAGGCGTACCCGGTAAAACTTACAAGTAACCCAGATAAAAAGATGGCAACTAGGGTTGCTGTTTCCATTATTATATAGTTTTAAGACATTATGTAGTTTTAAGACCACAATGGATCTATGATAAGATCATTTATTTACAACGGAATGGTATACAAAGTCAACAGATCTTAATGAATATAAAATATTATGGCTACACAAACCGTTGAGGGTAGTTCTAGATCTGGTCGCCCAAAACGAACTAATGCTGGGAGTTTATTGAAACCATTGAATTCAGAATATGGTAAAGTAGCTCCTGGTTGGGGAACTACTCCTTTGATGGGTCTCGCAATGGCTCTATTTGCAGTATTTCTATCTATTATTTTGGAGATTTATAATTCTTCCATTTTACTAGATGGAATTTCAATGAATTAGATTTAATGAATTCAATTTACAAGAACCATTAATTAGCTTTTTCAATACAAAGAGAAGCATTTAGTTTTCTGATTTTTATCCCAGTCTATTTTGGTAGTTCGACCGTGGAATTTCTTTTTTCTGTATTTCCGGAATATGAGTGTGTGACTTGTTAGAATTGATCCTATGGCTAGTACAGAGAATAGATCTGTCATCTTGATAGAGATGGTTTTACTTCGTCGGATATTCATTTTAGTATCTGGAGCACGGAATATATGAAATAGATTTCAATATATGAAATAGATTACTTAGATTACTAAAGTATTAGAACTATGATTCATACTTAATAGTCAGACCTCGTGGCCGGACTTCAAAAAAAAATTTAAAGAGTTAGAAGTTATAAATTTTTTTTTCTTTCAAACTTCCGTTTAGACTTATTTTGATCAAAGGACAAAGATTTCTTTTGATTTTTCGTCATTAGATCTAGTCATTGAATAAGTGATCATCCAACGGTTCTTACTCAGGGAATTTTGGGACTTATTTTGAGAAGGTTTTATTGAATCGTCGTGGTTCTAGTATGAATCTGAGGTTTTAATCGATTCATAGGGTCTTAACAAGAGAATTCCTATCAATAAAAAAACAACAGTAAAGTCGCATTACACATAAATAACAACAAAGAAAATAGGTAAATAGAAGATTCAAGAGGCCTATAATGATCAATATAGAGACGAATGAGCCGACTTGATTTTTTGGCATTATAACCACAAAGAATAGTTTTCGTGTTTTTTATTCTTTAAACATATTTTAAGAAAAAAACAGGAATGCATAGAATTCATAAATTTAAAACTTTCTATTCCACACATACGTTAGAACTATAGTATTGGGGTGTTTATGTTTGAGCCGTACGAGATGAAATTTTCATATACGGTTCTCGGGGGGGGTCTACTTGGTTTACCTATCTCAATAAAATCTATGATTGGTTCGAAGAACGTCTTGAGATTCAGGCAATTGCAGATGATATAACTAGTAAATATGTTCCTCCTCATGTCAACATATTTTATTGTCTAGGAGGAATTACGCTTACTTGTTTTTTAGTACAAGTAGCTACGGGATTTGCTATGACTTTTTATTATCGTCCAACCGTTACAGAGGCTTTTGCTTCTGTTCAATATATAATGACTGAAGCTAACTTTGGTTGGTTAATCCGATCAGTTCATCGATGGTCGGCAAGTATGATGGTCCTAATGATGATTCTGCACGTATTTCGTGTGTATCTCACTGGTGGTTTTAAAAAACCTCGTGAATTGACTTGGGTTACTGGTGTGGTTTTGGGTGTATTGACCGCATCTTTTGGTGTAACTGGTTATTCCTTACCTTGGGACCAAATTGGTTATTGGGCAGTAAAAATTGTAACGGGTGTGCCTGATGCTATTCCTGTAATAGGATCGCCCCTGGTAGAGTTATTACGCGGAAGTGCTAGTGTGGGACAATCCACTTTGACCCGTTTTTATAGTTTACACACTTTTGTATTACCTCTTCTTACTGCCGTATTTATGTTAATGCACTTCCCAATGATACGTAAACAAGGTATTTCGGGCCCTTTATAAGGAAAACTCTATACCATTAATATTTTGAATTAATCATTTATCACTTGGGGTAGGAACAATAGTATTTCATTGCTAGAAATATGGATTATTGAAAAAAATAAGACATGTATTTGGATATTTCTCTTCAACTCTCCAAAATATATATTTTTGATACTTATAGTTGAAGCGAATTCTCCGAAGATAAAATGGATTATGGGAGTGTG